AAGCAATCGGATCAAGGGTGTAGTAAAGTGTTTACCACTATTTGTAGTAGTGTTCCTTATTTATCGTCTTAGGAATTCGAATTTTATCGAAAGGAAGAATCTCTTTTTGAGAGAGCTTCTTCCTATACCTATGAATTCCATTGGACCCAGAAATGATACATTGGAAGAATCTTTTTGGTGTTCCAATATCAATAGATTGATTGTTTCACTCCTTTTTCTTCCAAAAGGAAAAAAGATCTCTGACAGCTCTTTCTTGGATAGTAAAGAGATGGATGATCCGATCTGCAAGGAGTCTAGCCAATTGAAGGGATCTTCTGATCAATCTGGATATTCCCCAATGTGCGGACTATTCACGGAAGGTGAGAAGGAGATGAATAAGCATCTCCTTCCGGAAGAAATCGAAGAAGTTCTTGGGAGTCCTACAATATCCATTTGTTCTTTTTTCTCTGACCGATTGTCAGAACTTCATCTGCGTTCGAATCCTACGGGTAGGCCCGCTAGAGATCCGAAATTGTTGAAGAAAAAGAAAGAACAAGATGTTTCTTTTGTCGCTTTGAGGCGAGCGGAAAAGAAAGAAATAGTGAATCTATTCAAGATGATTAGGCATTTACAAAATACTGTCTCAATTCATTCTATTTCCTCAGATCCGGGATGGGACTCCGAAGCAGAAGAGAGATTTCAAGAAATGGCAAATCTTTTCATTCTATCAATAACCGAGGCGGATCGGGTGTATCATAAGGGATTTTCTTTTTTTATTGATTCCTACGGATTGGATCAAAAACAATTCTTGAATGAGGTATTCAACTCCAGGGATGAATCGAAAAAGAAATCTTTATTGGTTCTACCTCCTATTTTTTATGAAGAGAATGAATTTTTTTATCGAAGGATCACAAAAAAATGGGTCGAGGCAGTCAATCAATACGGATTGATCCGAAATCTGATTCAAATCCAATATAACACCTATGGGTACATAAAAAATGTATTGAATCAATTCTTGTTAATGAATAGATCCGATCGCAACTTTGAATATGGAATTCAAAGAGATCAAATAGGAAATGATACTCTGAATCATAGAACTCTAATGAGTTCTACGATCAACCAACATTTATCAAATTTAAAAAAAAGCCAGAAGAAGAAAGGGTTCGATCCTATTCTTTTTCTTTCTCGAACCGATAGATCCATGAATTGGAATCCTAATGCATCTAGGGCCAAATGGTCTGATGGCTTCAAGAATTTCCATGAACATTTGGAACATTTCATTTCTGAGGAAATGTGCCGTAAAAAAGATTTTGCTAAGTCACTTCCTTTCCTTTTGTCCAACTTACTTAACTTTGTGCCCAAGTTACTTAACAAGTTACTTAACAAGTTACTTAACTTGTTACTTAATTTTTTGTCATGGTTTCACAAGTTACGTAATTCGATTGATTGGTCTGAGTTGATCGACACAGAAGATTTTGCTACGTCACTTCGTTTCCTTTTGCCGAAGTTATTTGATTTCTACGAGTTACTTGTCTTACTTCGTTTCTTTGTGCCCAAGTTACTTAAATTTGTGCCCAAGTTACTTAACAAGGTACTTAATTCGATTGATTGGTCCAAGTCATTTATTTTTTTGTCTAACTCACTTCCTTTTTTCTTTGTGAGTTTCGGGAATATCCCCATTTATAGGTCCGAGATCCGTATCGTGAAAGGTCCGACAGGTTTTCGAAGCGTTAAATGGAAACGGGATACTTCCGAAAAATCGAAGATCAATCGAGGAGCCATATCACCATTTTTCTTCAACAGGAAATCTTTTGATAACACGGATTCTTCCTATTTCTCAAGGATATGCCACGATCAAGACAATTGGCTGAATCCCGTGAAACCATTTGATAGAAGTTCCTTGATATCTGCTTTTTATAAAGCAAATCGACTTCGATTCTTGAATAATCTACATCAGTTCCCTTTCTATTGTAAGAAAAGATTCCCTTTTTATGTGGAAAAGGCCCGTATCAAGAATTATGATTTTACATATGGACAATTCTTGAATACCTTGTTCATTCGCAACAAAATCTTTTCTTTGTGCGGCGGTAAAAAAAAAAAACATGCCTTTTTGGAGAGAGATACTATTTCACCAAATTTTCTATTCTTGGACAAATCTTTCCATTTTCCAATTCGATACGACCCGTTCGTTCGTAGTTATTCGATCGCAGACATTTCTGGAACACCTGGAACAGAGGGCCAAATAGAAAATTTGGAAAGAACTTATTGTCAACTTCTTTCGGATATGAATCTATCTGATTCAGAAAGGGAGAACTTGTATCAGTATCTCTTAAACATGGGTTTGACTCACACTGCATGTTTTGAGAAAGATTTTCCATCTGAAAAGAGGAAAAAACGGAATCCTGGTCTAAAGGAACGCGTTGAACAAGCGGAGATGGATAGAATCCTTCGACGAGCTACTGCTTTTTCAATTCTCTCAAAATGGAATCTATTCAAAAAATATATGCCATGGTTCCTTACTTCAACAGGGTACAAATATCTAAAATTGATATTTTTAGATACCGTTTCAGACCTATTACCGATACTAATACTAAGGATTCACAAATTTGTATCCGTTTTTCGTGATATTATGCATCGATCAGGGCGAATTCTTAAGAAAAAATTGGGTCTTCCCCAATGGGATCTGATAAGTGAGATTTCGAGTAATTGTTTACCTAATTTTCATTTTCTTCTGTCCGCAGGAATGATTCATCGAAATAATGAGTCACCATTGATATGGACACATCTGAGATCCCAAAATGCTGGGGAGTTGGCCTATTCAACCGTTTTCCTTCTTCTTGTTGCTGGATATCTCGTTTGTACACATCTTCTCGTTACTTCCCGAGCCTGTAGTGAGTTACAGACAGACTTCAAAAAGGTCAAATTCTTGATGATTCCATCATACATGATTGAGTTGCAAGAACTTCTGGATAGGTATCCTCGATCTGAACGGAATTATTTAAAGAATATCTTTGTAGTTGCTCTGGAACAATTAGGAAATTTTCTAGCAAAAATACGCAACATGCTGTGGGGTGGTGGTCCCGCTTATAGGGTCAAATCAATACGCTCTAATAAGATATTTTGGAATATCAATCTCATCGATCTCATAAGTATCATACCAAATCCCATTAATCTAATCACTTTTTCGATAAATACAAGACATCTGAGCCATAGAAGTAAGGCTCTTTTTTTGTTTCTAATACAAAAAAACGTGAACAGTGATTGGATTGATGATCAAATAGAATCCTTTATCTCGACCAGTGAGTTGGTTGAGGATAAAGAAAGAGATTTATTCCATCATTTCGTCACCTTAACGACAGAAAAAAGGATTGATCAAATTCTATTGAGTCTGACTCATAGTGATCATTTATCAAAGAATGACTCCGGTTATCAAATGATTGAAGAGCCGGGAGCAATTTACTTACGATACTTAGTTGACATTCATAAAAAGTTTCTAATGAATTATGAGTTCAATGCACTCTGTTTAGCGGAAAGACGTATATTTCTTGCTCATTATCAGACAATCACTTATTCAGAAACCTCGTGTGGGGCAAATAGTTTTCATTTCCGAAAACCTTTTTCGCTCCGCTTAGCCCTATCCCCCTCTAGTGGTATTTTATTGATAGGTTCTCTAGGAACTGGACGATCCTATTTGGTCAAATACCTAGCGGCAAACTCCTATCTTCCTTTAATTAGGGTATTTCTGAACAAGTCAATGGTTAACCAGTATAAGTTTCGGGATTTGCCTATTGATGAGGAGTTTGATGAGGATAGTGATGAGGGTAGTGATGACGCTATTGATGTTCGTGAGGATATTGATGAGGATATTGATGTTCATGATATCATCTTTGATACGGAGTGGGAGACTCGAACTAGCATGAATATGTATCTGATGCTGGAACTAGACAAAATTTATATCGCCCTTCAATTCAAATTCGCAAAAGCAATGTCTCCTTGCATAATATGGATTCCAAACATTCATGAGCTGGATGCGAAGGAGTCGAATTACTTATCCCTGGGTCTATTAGTGAACCATCTCTCCAGGGATTGTGAAAGATCTTCCACTCAAAATAGTCTTGTTATTGCTTCGACTCATATTCCGCAAAAAGTGGATCCCGCTCTAATAGCCCCGAATAAGTTACATACATGCATTAAGATACGAAGACTTCTTATTCCACAACAACGAAAGTTGTTTTTCACTCTTTCATATACTAGGGGATTTCACTTGGAAAAGAAAATGCTCCATACTAAGGGATTCGGGTCCATACGCATGGGTTCCACTATAGAAGATGTTGTAGCACTTACTAATGCGGCCCTATCAATTAGTATTACACAGAAGAAATCAATGGTAGACACTAATATAATTCGATCTGCTCTTCATAGACAAACTTGGGAGTTTCGAGACAAGGTAGGATCGGTTCAAGATCATGGGATCCTTTTCTATCAGATAGGAAGGGCTCTTGCACAAAATCTATTTCTAAGTAATTCCCCCATAGAGCCTATATCGATCTATATCAAGAAGAATTCATGTGAGGTAGGGGAACCTTATCTGTCCAAATGCTACCGCGAACTTGGAACGAGCATGAAGAAATTAACGATACTTCTTTATCGTTTGAGTTGTTCTGCCGGACCGGTTGCTCAAGACCTTTGGTCTCTACCCGGATCCGATGAAAAAAGTGGGATCGCTTGTTATAAACTTGTTGAGAATGATTCTGATCTAGTTCATGGCCTATTAGAGCTAGAAGGCGCTCTGGTGGGATCCTCACAGACAGAAAAAGATTGCATTGATAATGATCGAGTGCCATTGCTTCTTCGGCCCGAACCAAGGAGTCCCTTAGATATGATGAAAAATGGATCTTTTTCTATCCTTGAAAAGAGATTTCTCTACGAATCGGTGTTTGAACAAGAGGAAGAAGAAGGAGCCCTCGACTCGCTACAGATAGTAGCGGAGGATTTATTCACTGACATAGTTTGGTCTCCTA